AGGATCTATTAAACTCATAATTCATTAGATCCTTGTTATCAATGTCAACTAGGTATCATAAGTAAATGGATCCCGGTTGTTCAATCCTTTGATAACCAAGGTCATTCTTTGCTAAAGAGAAATGATCACTATGAGTCAGACTCAATAGAATTGGATCCATTCCAAATAGCGAGAATTAGGATTCTTGATCCCTCTCAATCTCTCTTTCAATTCGAGGATCCAGAGAGGTGTTTTCATAGTCATCTCCGAATATTTGCCATCTCCGAATATTTTCGATTTCATTTTTCTATGATATGTCTTTCTATATGAAAATTGGTTATTTACGATGTACGATGATCCCTGTTAAGCATCCATGGCTGAATGGTTAAAGCGCCCAACTCATAATTGGTAAATTTGCGGGTTCAATTCCTGCTGGATGCACGCGAACGGGAACGTTCCATAAGTCTATTGGAACTGGCTCTCTATCCATGGAATCTCATCCATCATCCATACATAACGAATTGGTATGGTATATTCATACCATAACATAAGAACAATAAGAACTCGAATTCTTATCGATACTGGAACTCAGAGCATAGGAGGGAAAGTCGATTTATGGATGGAATCAAATACGCAGTATTTACAGAAAAAAGTCTTCGTTTATTGGGAAAGAATCAATATACTTTTAATGTCGAATCGGGATTCACTAAGACAGAAATAAAGCATTGGGTCGAACTCTTCTTTGGTGTTAAGGTAGTAGCTGTGAATAGCCATCGACTACCCAGAAAGGGTAGAAGAATGGGACCTATTCTGGGACATACAATGCATTACAGACGTATGATCATTACCCTTCAACCGGGTTATTCTATTCCACTTCTAGATAGAGAAAAAAACTAAAGGAGAATACTTAATAATACGGCGAAACATTTATACAAAACACCTATCCCGAGCACACGCAAGGGAACCGTAGACAGGCAAGTGAAATCCAATCCACGAAATAATTTGATCCATGGACGGCACCGTTGTGGTAAAGGTCGTAATTCCAGAGGAATCATTACCGCAAGGCATAGAGGGGGAGGTCATAAGCGCCTATACCGTAAAATCGATTTTCGACGGAATCAAAAAGACATATCTGGTAGAATCGTAACCATAGAATACGACCCTAATCGAAATGCATACATTTGTCTCATACACTATGGGGATGGTGAGAAGAGATATATTTTACATCCCAGAGGGGCTATAATTGGAGATACTATTGTTTCTGGTACAAAAGTTCCTATATCAATGGGAAATGCCCTACCTTTGAGTGCGGTTTGAACTATTGATTTACGTAATTGGAAGTAACCAATTAGGTTTACGACGAAACCTAGAAATCGATCACTGATCCAATTTGACTACCTCTACGGGATAGACCTCAACAGAAAACTGTTGAGTAACGGCAGCAAGTGATTGAGTTCAGTAGTTCCTCATAGAAAATTATTGACTCTAGAGATATGGTAATATGGAGAAGACAAAATTGTTTGAAGCACGCACAGAACCGGAAGCGCCCCTTGTTTCAAAGAGAGGAGGACGGGTTATTCACATTTAATTTGATGGTCAGAGGCGAATTGAAAGCTAAGCAGTGGTAATTAAGACCCCCCGGGGAAAATAGGGATGTCTCCTACGTTACCCATAATATGTGGAAGTATCGACGTAATTTCATAGAGTCATTCGATCTGAATGCTACATGAAGAACATAAGCCAGATGACGGAACGCGGAGACCTAGGATGTAGAAGATCATAACATGAGCGATTCGGCAGATTTGGATTCCTTTCCTATATATCCACTCATGTGGTACTTCATCATACGATTCATATAAGATCCATCTGTCTAGAGATCGTCATATACATCTAGAAAGCTGTATGCTTTGGAAGAAGCTTGTACAGTTTGGGAAGGGGTTTTTTGAGAGAAAAGAAGAATCTACTTCAACCGATATGCCCTTAGGCACGGCCATACATAACATAGAAATCACACGTGGAAGGGGTGGGCAATTAGCTAGAGCAGCAGGTGCTGTAGCGAAACTGATTGCAAAAGAGGGTAAATCGGCCACTTTAAGATTACCATCTGGGGAGGTCCGTTTGGTATCCCAAAATTGCTTAGCAACAGTCGGACAAGTGGGTAATGTTGGGGTGAACCAAAAAAGTTTGGGTAGAGCCGGATCTAAGTGTTGGCTAGGTAAACGCCCCGTAGTAAGAGGGGTAGTTATGAACCCTGTGGACCACCCCCATGGGGGCGGTGAAGGGAAAGCCCCCATTGGTAGAAAAAAACCCACAACCCCTTGGGGTTATCCTGCGCTTGGAAGAAGAACTAGGAAAAGGAAAAAATATAGTGATAGTTTTATTCTTCGTCGCCGTAAGTAAATACGTAACTAGGAATATGGAAAATTGCATTTTTGGAATTTGCAATAATGCGATGGGCGAACGACGGGAATTGAACCCGCGCATGGTGGATTCACAATCCACTGCCTTGATCCACTTGGCTACATCCGCCCCTTATCCAGCTAAAGGATTTTTCTCTTTGTTCCATTCATCATTATTCTATTTATTCTGACCTCCATACTTCGATCGAGATATTGGACATAGAATGCCACTCTTTAAAATGGAAAAAGGAGTAATCAGCTGTGACACGAAAAAAAACGAATCCTTTTGTAGCTCATCATTTATTGGCAAAAATCGAAAAGGTCAATATGAAGGAGGAGAAAGAAACAATAGTAACGTGGTCCCGGGCATCTAGCATTCTACCCGCAATGGTTGGCCATACAATCGCGATTCATAATGGAAAGGAACATATACCTATTTACATAACAAATCCTATGGTAGGTCGCAAATTGGGGGAATTCGTGCCTACTCGGCATTTCACGAGTTATGAAAGTGCAAGAAAAGATACTAAATCTCGTCGTTAACTGAATTCAGAATAGAAAGATTCAAAATAAAAAAAAACAAACAAAGGTAGGCGGGGAATAACCTTATTTATGACAAGTTTCAAACTGGTAAAGTATACCCCTAGAATAAAGAAGAAGAAGAATGGGCTAAGGAAACTCGCAAGGAAAGTTCCAACCGATCGTCTACTTAAGTTCGAACGGGTTTTCAAAGCACAAAAACGCATCCATATGTCTGTTTTCAAAGCACAAAGAGTTCTTGATGAGATTCGCTGGCGTTACTACGAAGAAACTGTTATGATACTGAACCTCATGCCTTATCGAGCATCTTATCCCATCCTAAAGTTGGTTTATTCGGCAGCAGCAAATGCTACTCATTATAGGGATTTCGACAAAGCGAATTTATTCATCACTAAAGCCGAAGTCAGTAGGAGTACTATTATGAAAAAATTCAGACCTCGAGCTCGAGGACGTAGTTCTCCCATAAAAAAAACCATGTGTCATATAACAATTGTACTAAATATAGTAAAGAAATCTAAATAATCTTTAGATCCATCTAAGATTTCGATTCCCAGTAAAAAAAAAATAGAATAGAAAAATATGGGACAAAAAATAAATCCACTCGGTTTCAGACTTGGTACAACCCAAAATCACCATTCCTTTTGGTTCGCACAACCAAAAAATTATTCTGAAGGTCTACAGGAAGATAAAAAAATACGGAATTGTATCAAGAACTATATACAAAAGAATAGGAAAAAAGGCTCGAATAGAAAAATAGAATCAGACTCAAGTTCCGAAGTAATTACACATAATAGAAAAATGGACTCAGGCTCAAGTTCCGAAGTAATTACACATATAGAAATTCAAAAAGAAATCGATACGATCCACGTAATAATCCATATTGGATTCCCCAATTTATTAAAGAAAAAAGGAGCAATCGAAGAATTAGAGAAAGATCTACAAAAGGAAGTTAATTCTGTAAACCAGAGACTTAATATTGCTATTGAAAAAGTTAAAGAACCTTATAGACAACCTAGCATTCTTGCAGAATATATAGCTTTCCAATTAAAAAATAGAGTTTCATTCCGAAAGGCAATGAAAAAAGCCATTGAATTAACTCAAAAAGCAGATATAAGGGGAGTAAAAGTAAAAATTGCAGGTCGTCTCGCAGGGAAAGAAATTGCACGTGCCGAATGCATCAAAAAGGGTAGACTTCCCCTCCAAACAATTCGCGCTAAAATTGATTATTGCTGCTATCCAATTCGAACTATCTATGGAGTATTAGGTGTAAAAATTTGGATATTCATAGACGAAGAATAACTAGCCTTGTCTTCCCATTCTGTTCAGTGATAGAATAAAAAATGACAAGAGCCTTATTTTTCCTGAAATCCCTGAAAAAGAAGAAGAAATTCTACCTCTTTCTATAAGATTTAATGAAAATTGATAAATCTTTTAATATAATTGCTATGCTTAGTGTGTGACTCGTTAGTTTTTTCTTTAGAGTCGAAAATGGAGATTCAAAAAAATTGACTGAACCCTACTATAAATAGAAAAAGAAAAAAACTTAGTAATTATAGAAAATTAACTAATAACCAACCTATTGCTTCGTATTGTCGAGATCCTAACTAAGAAACAGTCACTATATGATACATCTATCATAAATGAGTAGATCTATCATATAGTTGTAGCAACTGCAATTTTTTCTCTAAAAAAGAAAATGGATTCTAGGTTGTGAAGCAAAACTAAAGGGATGTGGATAAAAGGAGGGATGATAGAAAGAAAGAAGAGGAATAAGAAAGATATAGGATTCCAATATGTATGGTCTATGAGTTACATCATAAAAGGCAATGTGATAAAGCATCAATATAATAAAAATAACAGAGAATTCGAAATCGTAACTTGAAACAAGAAATACAAATTTAAAACAATAATAAAGAGCGGCCCGGGTTAATAAAACTGAGAAAATTGACTCGGAAAGAAATTTTTTGGAAGCTCCATTGTGGGATTCAGACCTAACCATTAAAGGAGAAGTAGTGGGAACGACAGAACCTATGACTGCATAGGATTTTATTGAAAAGAATCCTAATACTTCATTGGGTGGGATGGCGGAACAAACCAAAAAAATTGCCTTATTTGGTAAGGTTATAATATAAATTAACAAATAAGACAGGAAAGAGTAAATATTCGCCCGCGAAATCTTTATTGAATTAGAATACTTTACCGCGATTCAATAAGAGTAAAAATAAGGAGATTTTTTGTTAAGAAAGATTACATTATCCATAAATATAGAATATAGATAAATAGACACACACATCTAGATATATTCTAGATCTTCTTTCTTGACTATATATTTATCTATTTTAACAAATTCAATATTAAAAAAACCCTAACTTTTTCTATTATCTATTAATGTGCATCTATCCATAATATTTTGGAATATTATGGAATTAGAGAAATTTGCACGCTTTCTCATTTCATTCGCGAGGAGCTGGATGAGAAGAAACTCTCATGTCCAGTTTTGCAGTAGAGATGGAACTAAGAAAGAACCATCGACTATAACCCCAAAAGAACCAGATTTCGTAAACAACATAGAGGAAGAATGAAGGGAAAATCCTGCCGAGGCAATCGTATTTGTTTTGGTAGATATGCTCTTCAAGCACTTGAACCCGCTTGGATCACGTCGAGACAGATAGAAGCAGGACGAAGAGCAATGACACGATATGCACGTCGTGGTGGAAAACTATGGGTACGTATATTTCCCGACAAACCGGTTACACTAAGACCCACGGAAACACGTATGGGCTCAGGAAAGGGATCCCCCGAATATTGGGTAGCCGTTGTTAAACCAGGTCGAATACTTTATGAAATGGGCGGAGTATCCGAAACTGTAGCTAGAGCAGCTATCTCCATAGCTGCCAGTAAAATGCCCATACGAAGTCAATTTCTTCGATTAGAGATAGAGATATAGAACCCAAAAAAAGGAGTATTGAAGATAAAAAAACCAGGTTTTTCTTTCTGGTAAGACAATATTTCTTTCATCCTTTTGCATTGAAATAACAAATTGAAATCAAAATAATATGATTCAACCTCAGACCCTTTTAAATGTAGCAGATAACAGTGGAGCTCGAAAATTGATGTGTATTCGAGTCATAGGAGCTGCTAGTAATCAGCGATATGCTCGTATTGGTGATGTTATTGTTGCTGTAATCAAAGACGCAGTGCCCCAAATGCCTCTAGAAAGATCCGAAGTAATTCGAGCTGTAATTGTACGTACATGTAAAGAGTTCAAATGCGAAGACGGTATAATAATACGCTATGATGACAATGCAGCGGTTATCATTGATCAAAAAGGAAATCCAAAAGGAACTCGAGTTTTTGGCGCGATCGCCGAGGAATTGAGAGAGTTGAATTTTACTAAAATAGTTTCATTAGCTCCTGAAGTATTATAAATACTAGTAGGCAAGATATAGATCAAAGAAAAAATTAGTAGATTGTGTTTCACGTATATGCTTTAAAATCCAAAATAAAAAAAAAAGAAAACATGTTGATTATAGAAAAATTAGGAGGAACCTAGAATTAGAGTCTTATGGGCAAGGACACTATTGCTGATTTACTAACCTCTATAAGAAACGCGGACATGAATAAAAAAGGAACAGTTCGAGTAGTATCTACAAATATTACCGAAAACATTGTTAAAATACTTCTACGAGAGGGTTTTATTGAAAGTGTTCGGAAACATCAGGAAAGTAACAGATATTTCTTGGTTTCAACTTTGCGACATCAAAAGAGAAAGACTAGAAAAGGAATATATAGAACTAGAACCTTTTTAAAGCGTATCAGCCGACCCGGCTTACGAATTTATGCCAACTATCAAGGAATTCCTAAAGTTTTGGGCGGAATGGGAATTGCTATTCTTTCTACTTCTCGAGGTATAATGACAGATCGAGAAGCTCGACTAAACAGAATTGGGGGGGAAGTCTTATGTTATATATGGTAATCGCCCCTCCTATAGTACCCGAATTCTATCTCGAACTTCCTATTTTTCAAATAAAAATACAACGTTTTTTTTTATTTGAAAATCAAAATAGAAAAATAGGAGAAAAAAAAATATGACAGAAAAAAAAAATAGGAGAGAAAAAAAAAACCCGAGAGAAGCAAAAGTCACTTTCGAAGGTTTAGTTACGGAAGCCCTACCCAACGGAATGTTCCGCGTTCGCCTAGAGAATGACACCATCATTCTGGGCTATATTTCAGGAAAGATCCGGTCTAGTTCTATACGAATACTGATGGGGGATAGGGTCAAAATTGAAGTAAGTCGTTATGATTCAAGCAAGGGACGTATAATTTATAGACTTCCCCATAAGGATTCGAAGCGTACCGAAGACTCGAAGGATACCGAAGATTTGAAGGATACCAAAGATTCAAAGAATTAGGTTTTTCTTTTTTTTTTCTAGGGTAATAAATTCAAAGTTCCAAAATTCAAGTGAAGAGACTTATTTTTTCCAAAGATTAGATTCATAGTTTAAGAAAGGAATACGGAAATATGAAAATAAGAGCTTCTGTTCGTAAAATTTGTACAAAATGTCGACTGATTCGTAGGCGT